AAAAAATCCCCTCTTTTATCTTTTGATATCTCCGGGTTGATTAAACTAATTTTGAGAAATTGGGTGGGTAAGGGGGAAGCATTCAAAATTGTAGAGTATACAGAAGAACAAACAAAAAGAGAAGAAAACAAAGAGAAGAACAAAAGAAAGGAGAAAGCGCGAATAGACATAGCAGAGGCCTGGGATACCATTCCATTTGCGCAAGTAATAAGAGGTTCCATGTTACTAACTCAATCTATTTTTAGAAAATATATTCTATTACCTTCATTGATAATTGCAAAAAATATTGGACGTATATGCCTATTGCAACTTCCTGAATGGTCTGAGGATTTAGAGGAATGGAATACAGAGATGCATGTTAAATGTACTTATAATGGTGTTCCATTATCGGAAACAGAATTTCCGAAAAATTGGTTGACAGACGGTATTCAGATAAAAATCTTATTTCCTTTCTGTCTAAAACCTTGGCACAAATCGAAACTACGATCCTCTCAGAAAGATCTAATAAAAAAGAAAAAAGAAAAAGATGATTTTTGTTTTTTAACAGTTTGGGGAATGGAAGCTGAACTTCCTTTTGGTTCGCCCCGAAAACGACCTTCCTTTTTTAAACCCATTTTTAAGGAACTTGAAAGAAAAATTGGAAAATTTCAAAAGCAGTATTTTCGAGTTCTAATAGTTTTTAAAGCAAAAACAAAATTACTTCGAAAAGTATCAAAAGAAACAAAAAAACGGGTTATCAAAAGTGTTATTTTTATAAAAAAAATAATAAAAGAACTTTCAAAAGTAAATCCAATTCTATTATTTCGATTAAGAGAAGTCGAAGTATATGAATCGAGTGAAATTAAAGAAAAAAAAGATTCCATAATCAGCAATCAGATAATTCACGAATCATTTAGTCAAATTGCATCTCCGAGTTCGACAAATTCTTCATTGACAGAAAAAAAAATGAAGGATCTGACTGATAGAACAAGTACAATTCGAAATCAAATAGAAAGAATCACAAAAGAGAAAAAAAAAGTAACTCCAAAAATAAATAATATTAGTCCTAACAAAACAAGTTATAATGCTAAAAGATTCTTTCAATGGAAAATATTAAAAAAAAGAAATGCTCGATTAATTTCTAAATTCCCCCTTTTTTTGAAATTTTTCATTGAAAGAATATACACAGAAATATTTTTATCTATCATTAATATTCCCAAAATGAATACAGAACTTTTTCTTGAATCAACAAAAAAAATTATTGATAAATCCGTTTACAATAACGAAAGAAAACAAGAAATAATTAATAAAAAAAATAAAAATCCAATTGCCTTTATTTCGACTATAAAAAAGTCATTTGATAATATTAGTAATAGTAAAACAAATTCACCTATTTTGTATGACTTATCATACATGTCACAAGCATATGTATTTTACAAATTATCACAAATCCAAGTCAGTAACTCGTCTAAATTTAGCTCTGTTTTTCAATCTCAAGGAATCCCTTTTTTTCTTAAGCCTGAAATAAAGGATTCTTTTGAAACACAAGGAATGGTTCATTCGAAATTAGGAGATAAGAAACTTACGAGTTCTGAAATGAATCAATGGAAAAACTGGTTAAGAGGACATTATCAATACGATTTATCTCAGATCAGATGGTCTAGATTAATACCAGAAAAGTGGCGAAATACAGTTCATCAGCGTCGTATAGCTAAAAAATCAAATTTTAGCAAAAGGCATTCATATGAAAAAGACCAATTAATTGGTTCCAAAAAACAAAACCCATTTGAAGTATATTCATTATCTAATCAAAAAGATAATTTTCAAAAATACTATAGATATGATCTTTTATCATATAAATTTCTTAATTATGAAAATAAAAAGGAATGCTTTTCTCCGTTTCAAGGACATAAGAACCAAGAGCTTTCTTATAACACGCATAAAGAAAGCCTTTTTGATATGCTGAGAAACATCCCTATCAAGAATTTTCTAGGAAAGGTCGATATTCTCTATATGGAAAAAACGGCCGATAGAAAATATTTTGATTGGAAAATTATCAATTTTTATCTTAGACAAAAAGTTGATATTGAGGCCTGGATCACGATCGATACCAATAGGAATCAAAATACTCAAATTCATACTAATAATTATCAAATAATTCATAAAAAAGATCTTTTTTATCTTATGATTCCAGAAATCAATCCACCAAACTCTCACAAAGTTTTTTTTGATTGGATGGGAATGAATGAAAAAATGCTAAAGCGTCACATATCGAATCTGGAACTTTGGTTCTTCCCAGAACTTGTGTTACTTTATAATGCCTATAAAACGAAACCTTGGTTTATACCAAGAAAATTACTTCTTTTAAATTTGAATAGAAATGAAAATACTAGTGAAAATAAAAAGATCAATGAAAAGAAAAAAGGAAGTTTTTTGATACCATCGAATAAAAAGCATCGAAATCAAGAAGAAAAAGAACCCACAAGTCGAGGAGATCTTGGATCCGTTCTCTCACAACAAAAAGATCTTGAAGAAAATTCTGCAAGATCAGACATGAAAAAAGTGAAAAAGAAAAAACAATACAAAAGCAACACGGAAGCAGAACTAGATTCCTTCCTGAAACGTTTTTTTCTTTTTCAATTAAGATGGGACGATACTTTGAATCAACGAATGATGAATAATATCAAGGTATGTTGTCTCCTGCTTAGACTGATAGATCCAAAAAAAATTACTATCTCCTCGATTCAAACGAGAGAAATTTGTTTGGATATAATGCTGATTCAGAAGAATTTAACTCTTACAGAATTGATGAAAAAGGGAGTATTGATTATAGAACCCATTCGTCTGTCTGGAAAAAACGATGGCCAATTTATTATGTATCAAACCATAGGTATTTCGTTGGTTCATAAGAGTAAACACCAAACTAATAAAAAATACCAAGAACAAAGATATGGTTCTAAGAATAATTTTGATGAAACTATTTCAGCACATCAAAGAATAACTGGAAATAGAGACAAAAATCATTTTGATTTGCTTGTTCCTGAAACTATTTTATCGTTTAGACGTCGTAGAAAATTGAGAATTCTAAATTGTTTCAATTCAAAGAATAGAAATGGTGGAGATAGAAATCCAGTATTTTGGAATGGAAAGAACGTAAAAAACAGCAGCCAAGTTTCGCATGACAGTAAGCATCTTGATAGAGAGAAAAATAAATTAATGAAATTAAAGCTCTTTCTTTGGCCTAATTATCGATTAGAGGATTTAGCTTGTATGAATCGTTATTGGTTTGATACCAATAATAGCAGTCGTTTCAGTATGTTAAGGATACATCTGTATCCACGATTGAAAATTCGTGGATAATACACTTTTTCTATATATCCTATACCCTATATATATAATATAGGGTATATGAAAGCAAACAAATACACAGATCACATGCCTTGTCTCACATTTTATTCTAATATCCAATATGAAATAAATAATGGCTCAATTAGATCTCGAAATGAATCAACAAAAACTTCTTCGTTTTAAATCTAAATTCTTCGATGCGAAAATGTACCAATCCTTTTCTATCCCTATCTAAATTCAATTTCAAATTGAATTGAGTGATTTGAATTCAGAAAATTAGGAGTTCATAAATAAATTCGGATTAGATTATTGTATATATCACATTCAAATTAATGGCATTATTATTACTGATCGGTAAAATCCATATCTGTAAAAAGGGAAAGGGGCTTTTTTTTATGGTAAAAAATTCATTCATTTCGGTTATTTCTCAAAAAGAAAACGAAGAAAACAGGGGGTCTGTTGAATTTCAAGTATTCAGTTTCACGACTAAGATAAGGAGACTTACTTCACATTTGGAATTGCACAAAAAAGACTCTTCATCTCAGAGAGGTTTGCGGAAAATTTTGGGAAAACGTCAACGACTGCTGGCCTATTTGTCAAAAAAAAATAGAGAACGCTATAAAGAATTAATTGGCAAGTTGAATATTCGAGAGCTAAAAACTCGTTAATTTGAAGCGTGATACCATTTGAGCTTAGTCGTTTCAATTTTGATGAACTTCTTTTTACTTTCAGCAATGCATGGGAAGAATGACTCGGGAAAAACTTATGATTGCACCAACTACAAGAAAAGACCTCATGATAGTCAATATGGGTCCTCACCACCCATCAATGCATGGTGTTCTTCGACTGATCGTTACTCTCGACGGTGAAGATGTTGTTGAATGTGAACCAATATTGGGTTATTTACATAGAGGGATGGAGAAAATTGCAGAAAATCGAACAATTATACAATATTTGCCTTATGTAACACGTTGGGATTATTTAGCTACTATGTTCACAGAAGCAATAACCGTAAATGGACCCGAACAGCTAGGCAATATTCAAGTACCTAAAAGGGCTAGCTATATCAGAGCTATTATGTTGGAGTTGAGTCGTATCGCTTCCCATTTGTTATGGCTTGGCCCTTTTATGGCAGATATTGGGGCACAGACCCCTTTCTTCTATATTTTGCGAGAACGAGAATTGATATATGACCTATTCGAAGCTGCTACCGGTATGCGCATGATGCATAATTATTTTCGTATCGGAGGAGTAGCTGCTGATCTACCTCATGGCTGGATAGATAAATGTTTGGATTTTTGCGATTATTTTTTAACCGGGGTTGCTGAATATGAAAAGCTTATTACACGGAATCCTATTTTTTTAGAACGAGTTGAAGGCGTAGGCATTATTGGCGCAGAAGAAGCACTAAATTGGGGTTTATCAGGACCAATGCTACGGGCTTCCGGAATACAATGGGATCTTCGTAAAGTTGATCGTTATGAGTGTTACGACGAATTTGATTGGGAGATTCAATGGCAAAAGGAAGGGGATTCATTAGCTCGGTATTTAGTACGAATCAGTGAAATGACAGAATCCGTAAAAATTATCCAACAGGCTCTGGAAGGAATTCCAGGGGGACCCTATGAGAATTTAGAAACCCGACGTTTTGATAGAATAAAAGACCCTGAATG